TCACGGGTATCTGAGCAATTCTTCCTGTTGCTTTTACAAAACTTCCCTCTTGTATCATCAACCCATCGCCCATTAATACAATTCCAACATTTTTGGATTCCAAATTCAGAGCAATACCTCTAGTTCCTTCTGCAAATTCGACTAATTCACCTGACATTATTTCACCAAGACCTATAATACGAGCAATCCCATCCCCCACTTGAACTACGCGCCCAATATTCTCAATTCCTACTTTCCTATTATATTGTTCAATACGTTCGCGGAGAATTTTATTAATTTCGTCGACTCGAAGGGTTGCCATTAGTGTTTCTTAAATCTTTTTTTTTTCGGAAGCAGGGGGAAAAATAATGCCTAAATTCTAAACGAAAGTAGAAGTTCAAGGCCTAATAAATTTTAATTATCTCTTCCACTCTATGGCCCCTAGAATGCCAATATTAGCACGAATCGTACGGAAATGTAACTCGGTATTCAAACAACTATTCAGAGTTCCTAGAGCTCCTTGTACGGCTTGTTGGAAAACCCGTTGTCGGACCTGATTCATCGCTCTTTGTTTTTCAAAATAAAGGGTTTCATTTTTAGACTTTTCTAATTGTTCCAAACTCATAGAAGTAGCATTAATCAAATTTGCTTTTTCTCGTTCTATCTCAGAGTATCCATTCATCCGATACTCATCTGCTTCTAGTTCGACTTTCTGTAATCGAAGCCGAGCTTTTTCGAGTTGTTCAAGGGTCCCTCTACGCAATTCTTCCGAATTTCGAATAGTACTTAAGATCCTCTGTTTTCGATTATCTAATAAATCTTTTAATGAAAGTAGATTATCTTTCTATTAAGTTTACAATTTTTATGATCTCTTCCCGAACCAAACATGAATCTTTCAATTCATTTGGCTCTCACGCTCCTTTTTTTCTTTTTTACTACGGATTATGGTGATTTCCATATCTTTTTTTTTTGTAATGAGCCTATCCTCTATCCTCCTTTCTCTTTGTATTTCAATATACCGAAACGTATATAAGACTAGATAAATAGTAAGAGGACTCTTCCGACTAGATAAAAATCTATCATGGTCAGCAAAGTTGTTTTTTTATTTGTATTTGCTCTATTAGTTAACAATTTCATTAAGAAAAACGAAGTAAATAAATGGAAAATAAAAATTGCTAGAATTCTTTTTCTTTCCTTAAATCCAAAAAATTTCTATTTTTTTATACACAGGTCGTCGATTCGGCATTGGAAAAAGGGCAGGGTGCCCTTCTAGTAAATAGTTCAAACCATTTTATCGATATGAGTGTTCTATATCAGATAAATTCTACACTAGCTATTTCCCGTTTAAAGCATTTGGATACTAATAAAGCATTTCGATACTAATATAGTTGTAGAAAGAGTACCCGTTTTTGCCTAGACTTCAAGCAGTTTAGCTTTAACCGTGTTAATGGTCTCACATTATTGGTCTATAGAGAATCAAAGTAAATTTCCCAATGAGTTCCGAAATGCTATGGTTCTTCCATATGATTTCTGAAATTATTCAGAAGTAATTCGTGGAGATCGTGCACTTTTCTTATTTATCCCCCCCAAAAAAAATATTAAAAAAATATGCTAAGTGCAGCCGGATAGATCCAATCTATTCTTGAAATAGACAACTCGCACACACTCCCTTTCCAAAAAAAATCAATACGCCAACCACTACAGTTAGATTTATTAGATTTGTTGCTAAAATATCGGTATTAAGCCCGAAACTCCCAGCGAATGGCCAGTGAGCTAAAAAAACAAAAGAATGGGTTACATTTTTCATACGCTCTCCTCTTATAGATAGGACGAACAAAGAAGAAAGTTTTTCGATCACTTACTTCGCTCGCCCTTTTTTTATCGGTTTTTTTAATGCACTTTTTTTAATGCAAATAGATTTAATCTAATAATTTCTTTTAGATTAAGTCTTAGGTCTCGTTTGACCTGTGAAAGATCTCCTTTTGAAAGATCTCGTTTGTTAAAATGTTCCAAAAATTCCTAAAATAAAAGGAAAAAGACTTTCCACTATCCTAAACTAAGAAGGGAAGGAAGAGGTCGAGCATATCTTCTACCTAAATTGATCATGCTCAAATCAACCCTCCCCGGGGTATTCTCTGTCCCGATAAATAAAAAATTCCTGGAATAATATAATAAAAAAAGTATTGATATACTTGGAATTACAGAAGCAAATACCAATTTACTAAAAAAGAAAAAAGTATCTAATCTAAAGGACTTATTTTATTTTTTAGGATTAAACAAAAGGGTTCGCAAATAAAAGCGCTAGTGCCACAACCAGTCCATAAATTGTTAAAGCTTCCATAAAAGCTAGACTAAGCAATAAAGTACCTCGGATTTTCCCTTCTGCTTCTGGCTGTCTCGCAATACCCTCTACAGCTTGTCCTGCAGCAGTACCTTGACCAACTCCGGGCCCAATAGAAGCAAGCCCTACAGCCAATCCAGCAGCAATAACGGAAGCAGCAGCAATTAGTGGATTCATGGTGAGTTCCTCGTGTCAAAAAAAAAAAGAAATGGTTAAGGATACAATCAACCAAGAAATTATTCCTTTTAACTTCTAAGCTCTATTGGGTAAAAGTAACTAAAAAGTACAAATTGAAATGATAATCTAAATCGTCCGAACTACTTCGAGATCTCGTTTTTAGCTTCTAATCATTATTTCATTATTCGATTTCTCTTTCTTTCCAACCAACCACCCTTTCATTCCATCTTTTTTACTCTTCGATATACTTGAGTTCCTTTTTTCTCCCTCCATCTAATCCATAATAAAAGACGAAATACAGGAAGAACCCCTATTGAAATCGAACTAATCCAAATCAAATCCAATAGGAATCAAATCAAGATATACAATTGATAACAATATGCTGCATAGAACTGGATATGGAATCCAATTCTTTCTATATATCGGATTAGATAATGAATCTAATCTAACTTAGAACTAAAGAAAATCCTATATACATTTGTTTCTTCTATTTTATTTGCATATTTTCTTATTTTTGATGGAATCCTATTCCAAAATCTTCCTTAGAAAACCTCACAAAAGATGACTGTCTTATAGACATTAAGAATATAGATCTAACCGATTTCGCCTCCTCCCCCGAAAGCATATATAATTTAACAATTCTGTAATATAGTCTATTCTCTCTCCTACAACTCTAGGTTATATATTCATACGCATTTTGAACTAGTTAGTTTTCTAACCAGGAGGATTATCTGCAACCATGCATGAATCGGACTAAGCAAAAAAAAAAAAAAGACTATTTCAAAATTAGTCAATTCAATGATGACCTTCCATGGATTCACCTATATAGGCTGCGGCTAACGTTGCAAAAATAAGAGCTTGAATACCGCTTGTAAATAATCCAAGAAACATGACCGGTATAGGGACTACTAAAGGGACTAAAGAAACAAGAACAACAACGACTAATTCATCCGCCAATATATTTCCGAAAAGTCGAAAACTAAGCGATAATGGTTTTGTGAAATCTTCTAGTATGTTAATTGGTAAAAGGATTGGGGTTGGTTTAATATATTTCTCGAAATAACTCAATCCTTTTTTGCTAAGACCCGCATAAAAATATGCCGCTGATGTGAGTAAAGCTAAAGCAACAGTAGTATTTATATCATTCGTGGGCGCTGCTAATTCCCCGTGGGGTAACTCTATAATTTTCCAAGGTAAAAGAGCACCCGACCAATTCGAAACAAAAATAAAAAGGAACATAGTTCCAATAAAGGGAACCCAGGGACCATATTCTTCTCCAATCTGAGTTTTGCTCAAATCTCGAATAAACTCAAGGACATATTCGAAGAAATTCTGACCGTCGGTTGGGATGGTTTGTGGATTCCGAATAGCTATGATAACTGAACCCAGCAAGATAGTAATTACGACCCAAGAAGTGATGAGTACTTGGGCATGAATTTGGAAACCTCCTATTTGCCAATAGAAGTGTTGGCCTACTTCTACGCCTGATATATCATACAACCCTTTGAGTGTTTTAATGGAACATGGTGTAATATTCATATTGTCCTCTGATAAAAATTGAACTTCAAAAAAGGAATTCTTTTGATTCAACCATCTCTTTCTCAATTCAGCAACTTGAAGTATTAATCTTATATTTAGGATACCAAGAAATCACATCAAATGATAATATATATCAATACCCTCTAATATATATCAATATTCCCCTTCTTTTATCTAGGCAAAAAAAATAGTAACTGATCCCATAAATCTACGTAGTTGCTTAAGAATTCACTAGTATTCTTAATCTTAATCAATGATTTCTTATATAGAGAGAACGGCCCTCACAAATTGCAAATACTAATTTGTTAAGAATCAATCGAATTGAAGTCATAGTGTCATCGTTGGCAGGAATCGATATATTCGCGAGATCTGGGTCACAATTTGTATCGACTAAAGAAATAGTAGGAATCCCCAAAATGGCGCATTCCCGAAGAGCTATATACTCTTTTTGCTGATCAAGGACGATCACAATGTCAGGCAACCTCGTCATATATTTAATCCCGCCGAGATATCTTTGCAAGGTAGATAATTTTCTCTTTAAGATTGCCACATCTCTTTTTGGGAGATGGTGGAATTTTCCCATCTTTTCTTCTGCTCTTAAGTCTCTAAATTGAGAAAGTCTAGTTTTGGTAATCGACCAATTCGTTAACATACCGCTGAACCACTTTTTATTAACATAATGACAACGAGACCTTATTGCAGCTGATGCTACTAAATCCGCTGCTCTTTTTTTGGTACCAACAATTAAGAAGCTTTTTCCCTGACTTGCTGCATCAAAAACTAAATCACAAGCTTCTGATAAAAAACGAGCCGTTCTAGCGAGATTTGTAATATGAGTACCTTTACGTTTTGCCGAGATGTAAGGGGCCATTTTAGGATTCCATTTCTTAATACCATGACCAAAATGAACTCCTGCTTCTATCATCTCTTTCAAATGGATGTTCCAATATCTTCTTGTCATTTTTTCCACACTTCCTTTTTTTTTCTTTTTTTCGTCTTACCATTACAGAATTGATTTCTTTTTGAAGATTAAGAAAGAGCCGAAATATCTTGAAATAAATAATAATTGTTCCGATGGAACCTTCTACTCAGAATTGGCCGTTGATACATGATATAAACGCAGCCTTAATAAATTAACTGACTTCTTTTATTTAGGAAAATACGAAAATACAAAATGGAAAATGAGATCTGTTAGCATTCTAAGGTCAAAAGTCTAGTTTCAATTAAAGTAAAAAAATTTGCTTTATATGCTTTATATATCCTTAAATGGTATAAATGGGAGTAAATGGGGGTTCTGATATCTCATAGAAATTGTTTGTTACGTCAGAATCAGAAGAAATTAATTCTGTATGGAGAAACAAAATATCTTTCATTTCCGACGTGAATAGATTTTTTTTTTGAATTTCGAAATAAAGGTTCTTGTCTTGTGGGACACGCTGCACAAATTTTTGGAATCCGGTACCAACAGGTATAATTCCCCCCAGAACTACGTTTTCTTTCAGGCCTTTCAACCAATCAATACGACCTCGTAGGGCAGCTTTTGCTAAAACTCGAGCAGTTTCTTGAAAACTTGCTTCAGATATGAAACTTTGGGTATTCAGGGAAGCCCTTGTTATTCCCAATAAGATTGCCCGATAATAGATTGATTCATCCAAAGCTCGCGCTGCTCGTTCTGCTCGCAATAGTCCTATTAATTCCCCAGGTAAAAAAACATTAGACATTCCATCTTCGGAAACCCGTACTTTTGATGTTACTTGGCGTATAATAATCTCTATATGTCTATTATGGATCTGTACCCCTTGGGATCGATAAACCTTTTGGATCTTATTAACTAAAGAGATACGACTTTGGGCGATGGTTAGCTCAGCTCCAATCAAGAATCCCCAGGGAACCCCAAGAATTCTTGGTATACGCTCATTCCAATCCTCAATTCTCCTTTCGAGATTCGGCGATAGTGAATCAATTGAACGCGCTTCGAATATTTGTTCTACTTTTGGAAGACCTTGCGTTATATCACTAGATCTCGATTTTTCATATATAAAGGTAACTAATCTATCTCCTTTGTAAAGGATTTTTCCATAATGACCATGAACAGTAGCTCCTATAGTGGCCAAATAAGGCTTGGCTGCTCTTATAACAAAGGAGTCCATATTAACAAGGAAAATTTGACCAGATTTTTTTATGTGCGATTTAAATAGACATACATTTTCGCAAATAAATTGTCCAAGGTGAATTATTGCCAATGTCTCCTTCCGCGAGTCATGATGGAGAAAGTGCCAATTCAAATGGAATGGATCCAACATGGTGTTACTGTCGAAATTTGACATCCTTTTATTTTCATCTATTAAAGAGTATTTAAGCCTTTTAAGTACTTGGAAGGTTTGTTTCAAATTGGCATTGTCAAGGAACACGTATTTTTCTAACAAGATCCGATTATGTGTTAATAAATAGTAAGATGAAGAAAAATTCGATATACTAGGTACAATAGCGCCTAAGAGCCCAAAAATATCTCGAATAAGAATTCTAGGATTCGATTCTTTTACCGCATTGGGATATTTCGAATTCGTGAATAAACTAATTCGAGAACAGTTGGATGGCCACAAAATCATCAAAGATGGGTATTCTTTATTTCGATTCAATAAGGTGCCAATAGCTTCTTGATGTTGGCTAAGTGATTGAATCTTTGCCTTGGTATTGTTGCGATCTAACCTATTATTGGGAATCGGTCCTGCGCTTGTCCTATCATACCTTCTTCTTGTATATGAAATAGTGGACTTCACTAACTCAATTCTTAGGAAATCGCGAATCAGATCATTTGTTCTTAACTCAACAAGGGAAGCACAAGCCCCCTCTTTTTCTTCTTGTTCCCAATTCACTACCAAGCAAGTTCGAACGAATTGACTATTCGTGTGATAAATTCTTTGAGTTAACTTGCTATTTTCATGAGAAATAAAATTGACAAGTTGAAGTTGGAGATTATCCTCTTCTTGCAGGAGATCTTGCGGGAAAAGTCTTGCTAGATTTGCTCCTTCGTCCATTTCATATGCGACTGCAGGTCGAACTGAAACAAAATACTTTTCCTTGCTTTTGATAATTTTTTTCCGTTGAACATAAACCCAATTTTTTCTTTTTTTTGAGTCCTTATAATCTTTTTTTTCTCTTTCTGGTGGTATCAAACTGGCGCCTAATATCTTATCCGCCTCTTCAGGAAAATAAATATCTCCGGAAAAGATTTTTAATTCCGTATGGCTTTTTTTTCTCTTAACGCGGACCAATCCACCTAATCGACTTCTTGCATTTTTTGTGAGTTGTGTATCCACTCCAATAATACTATTGTCAAGTACCTTTAGGGATGAGGATCTCGGTAAGATATGCAGTTCTTGAAGAATGAAAAAAAACCGATCTACTTCTTTTTGGTATTTTAGACTAAATTCTTTTGTTCCTTGATGCTCAATAAAACCCTCTTTTTTTAAGATAGAATCTTCCTCTGGGCTCCCATATTCGTCCTCTGAGTCTTCCTCTGAGTCTTCTTCGAAAGCCCGATATTCGTTCTCTGAGCCATCTTCACGACTCCCGTATTCTTCTTCCTCTAGAGTTCCATATTCGTCCTCTCGAGTTTTATATTCGTTCTCCGGGTTCCCGTATTCTTCTTCTGAGTCTTTCTCTAGAGTCCTATATTTGGCCTCTAGGATCCCGTATTCATCTTCTAGGGTTTCATATTCGTCTTCGAGAGTCCTATATTCATTTTCTAGGGTTTCATATTTGTCTTCTAGAGTCCTATATTCGTTCTCTGGGCTCTCATATTCTTCCTCTGAGTCTTCCTCTAGAGTCCTATACTCTTCCTCTCGGGTCCGGTATTCTTCCTCTAGGGTCCTATACTCTTCCTCTCGGGTCCGGTATTCTTCCTCTAGGGTCCTATATCGAAATTTAACAATTCCCGAACCCCTTTTATCTTTTCTGTATCCTGGATCGTCAAAATAAGAAAAAATAGTATTTCTACGTAAAACACCCATAAAGGGTATTTCAATCGAAATCCCCAAACAGGATATTAGCTCTTTTTCTTGTTCGTGATGATATTGTAATGGAATGACGAACCTATTTCTTCGCTTTTTCGCCAACAAATCCGAATTATCTTGAGGAATAGAAGGATAGACAAAATTCCAATGATTGTTGGACATGATTCGATCTGGCGTTAAATAATCAAGAATTTCCTTATCTTTTTTACCAAAAGTATCCAACAGTCTATGGCTTACTTGATCATTAGCCATTGATAGGTCAAAGATATATCTTCCGTCAAGAGAAAAATAATAAGTATTCATTTGATCTTGATCCTTGTGCAGCGAAAAGGATGCTATACCGGATCTGCACATACTTACTGACAATATCCATAAATGGCTTGTTTTTGGTAATCGACGAAGATTACCATATTGATATTCGGGCGCATGGTAAACATCAGTACTCCAGTGCATTTCCCCGTCTGATTCAGAATAAATATGCTTTTGTACCTTTTCTTTAAAATGCAAAGTGGATGTTCCGGTACGAATCTCCGCAATTATTTGTTCGGATTCTACGTATTGATCATTTTGCACTAGAATCAGGCTTTTTAACGGAATATTCACACTATGTAGAATATCCTGACTCTGAATAGTTACACGCAAGTCTATATAGCATAGAAAAGCAGGCTGCCCATGACGGGTACGTGTGGGGTGAACCAAATCCTCATTGAATTGGATTTTTCCATTCGAGGGGGATCGTACAAGGTCGGCAGTACCCCCTGTGAATACTCCACCAGTATGAAAAGTTCTTAATGTTAGTTGAGTCCCAGGCTCCCCAATTGATTGACCCGCAATAATACCTACAGCTTCTCCCAATTCGACCAGATCGCCATGAGTGGGACTCCGCCCATAACATAATTGACAGATCCAAGATGTGCTCCGGCAAGTAAAAGGGGTTCTAATATATATCGGTTGTGCCCAAAACGGTTGTGCTCGAAAGCCAGTTATAAATCGATTGACTAATCCAATTCCAATATCTTGATTTCGAGCAGCAATGCATCGTGAACCGATATACATATCGTCTGCTAATACACGACCAATTAGTGTTTGGGCAAAAAGTTTTTCTGTCATCCCATTTTGAGGACTCACAGAACTACCTCGGATAGTACCACAATCTCTTCTACGCACAATAATATGTTGAACTACTTCAACAAGTCTGCGTGTAAGATATCCAGCATCAGCTGTTCGTACAGCCGTATCTACAACTCCTTTGCGGGCTCCGTAGCAGGAAATTATATATTCTGTCAAAGAAAGTCCCTCGCGTAAATTGCTTTGAATAGGTAAATCAATCATTTGTCCTTGAGGATCCGCCATTAACCCTCTCATCCCTACTAATTGGTGTACCTGAGATGCATTTCCTCTGGCTCCTGAAAAAGACATTAGATAGACTGGATTAGAAGGATCTGTTATCCGAAAATTCGAATTCATTTCTTGTTTCAAATATTCACTTGTAGCATACCATACTTCAACGGATTGGCGTAATTTTTCTACTGCGTGTACAGCCCCATAATAATAGTGTTTCTCCAAAAGAAAACTCTGTTGTTCTGCATCTTGGACTAACCATCCTTTAGAGGGTATTGTTAAAAGATCCTCGATTCCTAAAGAAATCGATGTAGTAGTAGCTTGATGGAAGCCCAGAGCTTTTATTTGATCCAGTATATGGGATGTATATCCCATTCCGAAATGATCTATTAATCTGCTAATAAGTCGTTTCATAGCAGTTCCGTCTATCTCTTTATTATGAAAGACCAGGTTGGCCCGTTCCGCCATACATAAGTACCCCCTTTTTTGACTGAGTAGGATTCGACAATTGCTGAGTAGGATTCGACAATAGGCCTGAGTCAGTGATTCGAAAACTTAATTTACCCCCTTTCCTCAATCTCAATCTGAATTTGCGTGGCAAAAAAGATGGTACTAGCGAAATCGGAATGCCCCCCGAAAGGGGCATCGCCAAATCTCACTTCCTTGTTTAGATTTAGATAGTGTATGAATAGGCCCGACTAAATCCTTGTAAGGCTTCCTCTATTTCTCGATAAAAAGAAATATGACCAAGAGTGGTTCGAATGTATATAGAACGAGTTTCTTTTTTTCTATTTCCGACTATTAGATAGTGGGCATAAATCTCATGATAAGTCCCAAAAGATTCATATTGAACTTCAATCGGAACTTCTCTTGATCCAATGACGCGTTGATCTAGTTTCCATCGGAGCCACAAGGGACTGTTTAAACCAATTCGTTTCTGTCTATAAGCTCCCAGTGCATCATAGGAACTAGAAAAAAGGGGTTCTTTATCTTTCGTATAATTATTATTATTGTAATTTACTTTTTTATTTGGATAGTTTCCGCAACTATTATATCTATTTGCACAAATACCTCGATGATTTCCAATCGTTAATACATAAAGTCCGATAAGCATGTCTTGGGTTGGCACGCAAATAGGATCTCCAATAGCGGGAGACAGGAGATTCATATGAGAAAACATAAGTAAACGGGCTTCTGCTTGAGCTTCCAAGGATAAAGGTAGATGAACAGCCATTTGATCCCCATCAAAGTCCGCATTGAAACCCTTACATACTAATGGATGTAAACAAATAGTACGCCCCTCTACTAAAGTGGGTTGGAAGGCCTGTATGCCTAATCTATGCAGGGTAGGTGCTCTGTTCAACAGTACAGGATGCCCCCGCATAACTTCTTGAAGTATTTCCCATACAATGGGTTCCTTTTCCCAAATTTTCCTTTTAGCAACCCTGACATTAGAAGTAGCACGTTTCGTGATTAAATCGCGAATTACAAATAGCTGAAAAAGCTTTATTGCTATCTCTAGAGGTAATCCACATTGATGTAGTGAAAGCGAAGGACCCACAACAATGACAGAACGCCCCGAGTAATCGACCCGTTTCCCAAGCAGAGTCTCGCGAAACCTCCCCTCTTTACCCTCGATTACATCTGAAAGGGACTTGTATACTTTATTGTGACCATCCCTCGTTGGTTGCCCACGAGACCCACTATCAAGAAGTGTATCCACGGCTTCTTGTACCAATTTTTCCTGGCACATTACTAAATCTGCTGGCGCTAATTCACTTCTTTTTAATAGATAGGCAAGGTTGTTGTTCCGACGGATAACTCTCTTATAAAGTTCATTAATATCCGAAGTCACTACTTTATCCCCAGACCTATAAACAATGGGTCTCAATTCGGGAGGAAGGACCGGTAATAAGCACAAAACCATCCATTCGGGTTCTACATTTGTTTGAATAAAATGTTTCGCCAATTGCATTCGTCTAATTAAAAAAACTTTTCTTATTCGTCTTTTTCTATCTTCCCATTCATCTCCACTATATCCCTCGTCTTCTAATTCCTTCCATTCAACTAAGGAATTCTCTATAATAATTCGCAAATCCAAATCCGCTAATTGTTCTCTAATAGCACCTGCTCCTGTCGCAATTTCCCGATTTCGAAATGTTGCAAAGCCTGGGGTAGAAAAAAAGGGAGAAATGCTGTGGTTATAGGATGCAATTTCATCTTCGAATAAACCTCGTAATCGTAAGAAAGTAGGTTTTTTAGCGCTGGGCCTAGCAAAAGAGAAATCGCCGTATACAAGGCCTTCCAATTTCTTAAGAGGTTTATCTAAAAGATTCGCGATATAACTAGGAAGACCTTTCAAATACCACACATGAGTCACTGGACATGCCAGTTTGATGTATCCCATTTGATATCTTCGTATCCGAGAATCAACAAATTCTACCCCGCATTTTTGACAAAATCTTTCGTCTTCGTTTTCAGCTACGCTCGCTTGAGAATTTCCACAAGCACAAATTCCGCTTTTTATGGGTCCAAAGATTCTTTCGCAAAACAACCCATCTTTTTCTGGTTTATCAGTTTTATAATGAAAAGTGGAAGGTCTTGTGACTTCGCCAACGACTTCCCCATTAGGTAGGATTTTGTTAGCCCAAGCCTTTATTTGTTGAGGGGAAACAAGCCCAATTTGAAGTAGTTTATGTTTATATTGGTCAATCATAAAATAGAAATAAGAAAAGAATTTATATTTATTCTGATCAAACATCTTCCCTATTAACCTGAAAGTTCTTCTCAGATACAAGGAAATGGTTCAGTTCTAGAGCCAAAGATCGTAGTTCTCGAACGAGCACTCGAAAAGATTCTGGAGGATCTTCGTGATTAGGCACTCTTTTTCCCCAGATTGTAGCATTAAGTATTTCTTGGCGAGCTATAAGATGATCAGATTTATAAGTAAGTATCTCTTGTAAAATATGAGCAACACCAAATCCTTCTAAAGCCCAAACTTCCATTTCTCCTACTCGTTGTCCCCCTTGTTTGGCTCTTCCTCTAACGGGTTGTTGGGTAACAAGTGAGTAGGGCCCGGTAGAACGTCCATGGATTTTCTCATCAACTTGATGAATTAATTTTAAAATATAGGACTTTCCTATTAGAACAGGTTGTTCGAAGGGATCTCCTGTTCTTCCATCAAATATTCTGCTTTTTCCCGGGTACTCGGGTTCAAATACCCATGGATTTTTTGTTTGTTTACTAGCTTCATATAATTCCGAAAACACAAGTTTTCTTGAAGCCTCTTGCTCGTATCTCTCATCAAAGGGTGCTATTCTATAATGTTTCTTTAGCAGATCCCCTGCTAATCCGAGCGAGCTTTCAAATATTTGTCCTACATTCATTCGTGAGGGTACTCCTAGGGGATTGAAGACCATATCAACAGGTGTTCCATCTTGCAAATAGGGCATATCTTGCCTAGGCAAAATTTTGGAAATGATCCCCTTATTCCCGTGTCTTCCTGCTACTTTATCCCCAACTTTGATTTCACGTTTCTGTAAAATATATACACGAACCATTATGTCGAGGGGGTCCCTCTGGATCCATTTCACATCGATAACGCGACCTCTTCCACCTATAGGCAGTTTGAGAGAAGTTTCTTTTGAAGTGGATACCTCAAGACCAAAAATGGCCCGTAATAATCCAGCTTCCGCGATATACGAGGATTCGCTCGCTATCTGAGGCGTTAATTTACCTACTAAAATATCACCTGTTTCTACCCAGGATCCCAACCTCACAACTCCATTTCTGTCCAAATTGCGGAGTAAATGTTCTTCTAGATGTGGTATTTCTTTAGTGATTTTTTCAGCGGAGCCTTGGCTTGTCGTATCCGTCTGAATTTCATATTTTCGGATGTGAAAAGAAGTATAAATATCCTCATATACCAAACGTTCGCTAATTAGTACCGCGTCTTCAAAATTGTAACCCTCCCACGGCATATAAGCTACTAAAACGTTTTTTCCTAAAGCGAGTTCTCCACCAACTGTAGCCGCTCCCTCCGCTAAAATTTGCCCTTTTTTAATGGATTTACCCCGCGGAACCCGAGGTTTTTGGTGCATACAAGTATTTTTGTTAGAGCGCCGATGGGCAACTAAAGGAATACTTATAGTCTTCCCACTACTTGATAAAAGTATCTTGTGACTATCACTAGAAATGATCTTTCCCTGGCGTTCGGCTATAATGGAAACCCTCGAATCTAGAGCTGTTTGGCGTTCCAATCCAGTTCCAACAATGCACTTCTCTGATCGAGAAAGTGGAACTGCTTGGCGCTGCATATTCGAACTCATTAAAGCCCGATTCGCATCATTATGCTCAATAAAAGGAATGAGAGAACCCCCAATAGAAAAATATTGGAAAGGAAAAATACTTCTAACATGAATCTGTTCCCATGCAATAGTCAGGAATTCTTGACGGTATCTAGCTGGAACAACTTGTTCTTCCTGAATACCCTGATTCAAGGACAAAGAATTTCCTGCTGCTATCATATAATATTCATCTCTATTTGGTGATAAATAAACCACCTGTCTCTCATTTTTTTCTTTTGCTGTCTCGGATATTTCATAAAATGGACTTTCTATAGATCCCCACCAGTGATCAATTCTCGCATGAATAGCCAAGGACCCTGTAAGTCCAACATTGATTCCTTCGGATGTGTCAATTGGACAAATACGCCCATAGTGACTCGGATGAATATCTCGGCTCCGAAAACTTGCAGTTCTCCCCGTCAATCCTCCAGGACCCAAGCAACTCACTTTTCGCCCATGAACCGTTTGTGTCAATGGATTGGTTTGGTCAAAAACTTGAGATAAGGGGTATGTGCCAAAAAAGGTCTCAAAAGTAGTTATTAATAAAATGGAAGTTGAAGTTGGAGTTACCAAAGTTTGTGGAGTCGGTTTCGATTGACGTATGAATACTCTACGAATAGTTTTTTGAACCGCATGTTGTAAACGGCCAAGAGCCAGTCCAAATTGATCTTGTAACAGATCCGCAACCGACCGAATACGTTTATTTTTCAAGTGATTCATATCGTCATCGTCAAGTATACCCGTTCCAAATTTCATTCTAATCAAATGATCCGTAGCGGCCAATACATCTCGTGGTAACAAGAATGTATTGTTCTGAGGTATATTAAGATTCAGTCTCCGATTCATATTTCGTCGACCAACTCTTCCCAATTCACATTTTTGTTGAAAAAATTTCTTTTGTAATTCCTCACATAAGGACTCCGAAAATACCAGGTCCCCACCTACACAAGCAAATTGTTGATAAAACTCCAAAATAGCTTTTTCTTTTGACTCAATCCTCTTTTTCTCCTTAGCATTCAGGAAAGACAAGAAAATTTCGGGGTAGGAAACATTATCTAAAATTTCTCTTAGATTCGAACCCATAGCTGATGATAGAACTAAAATAGATATCTTTTGTTTTCTACTCACGCGAGCCCATATCCTTTCTTTTTTATCAATTGCTAATTCCGATCTTCCTCCCCAATCTGATATTATAGTCCCGGTGTATATAGAAACTCCCTTGTGGTCTAATTCGGAGCGGTAGTAAATACCAGGACTTAGCAATATTTGATTGATCACAATTCGGTATATTCCATTTATTATAAAGGTTCCTAAGGAATTCATTATAGGAATGTTTCCAATAGAAATGCTTTGCTTTTGCACATCGAAACCAAAAATCAATCTCGCAGATACATATAATTCAGAAGAATAAGTGAGTGATTCATACACAGCATCCCTTTCTTTTATCGAGGGTTCTAGCAATTGATACCCTTTCGAAAATAATTGAAATGCAATTTCGTGATCTGGATCTTTAATTGTTGGAAACTTCTCAAGTTCTTCTGCCAAGCCTTGATTAATGAACCTACAAAATCCCTCGAATTGGATCTGACTAAATCCGGGTATTGTGGACATTCCCTCATTTCCATTCCGGAGCATCTTAATCTTAAGTTTCCTATTTATCGAAGAAAAATTCCATTATCAGCTCAATCTTTATCAATCCTTACGGATCAATCTAGCAATCATGGAATCTATATTCTGTTTACTGAATCACATGAAATTCTAGGGAACTCCACATACGTATTTCATATATGTATTTCATACATATCAATAAAGAGAATTTTGACGAAAGTTCTACTTTCGTAGGGGTAGGAATTGAATTAAAATGAATTGATAAAAAAGTCCTAGAAAAAATTCTGCCACTTAAACTTTATGATATTCTAATCAGATTGGATAGCAAAGATTTATCGTTTTATCTCCTTTCTATGAAAGAAATAAAGCCATAATAATTTATAAGCACTAGAAAGTTTGACTTTAGTTCGATTTACAATTTAGAATAGTACGCTTAGTTTTATTTTCAAAAAGAATTTGAAAGTTCTTTTTTGTTTCGTAGTAATAGAATTGCTGAAAAATAAAGTAGTTCGTTGTAGAATCCTAAAATAAAGTACTGACTTTTTTTAAGTATTTGCTAATCTAGTTATCCACCTATTCACATACCCTTTCTTTTATCGTAATTTCACTTGTGTGGGCCAAGAAAAGAAGGCCAGGCTATAATTTATATCAGAGCAAATTTCCTCTTTTTATTCAAGATATTTAATGCAATGCAAAATGAAAGCATGATTCCCTTTAGGGATATGTACATAAGGGGGATCCCTAGATAATAATGCTTTTTGGACCTGGAGTTTACCTAATATACAGGTTAGGGAAATTTTTATTCTATTTTATTATGCCATTAAAAGAGAGAATACCAATTTAAGAGTCTTTTACTCCTGCAATTAAAAAAAATTCTAGTTAATGGTTCCAATTTGTTCTGAATTTTGCAGTCTATGACTGGAAATCCACTTTTGCTTCTTTGCCATTTCAATAGAATAGAAAAAAAGAGGTTTTAGTAAGAAAATATGGATGAATACTTGTTCTTTTCTCGATTTTAGATCGGATTTTTTGGCGGCATGGCCAAGTGGTAAGGCAGGGGACTGCAAATCCTTTATCCCCAGTTCAAATCTGGGTGCCGCCTGATCAATAAAATACTTAGGATTATAGTACTAATCAAACTCAAAAATTTCGTACCCCCGTAAGTTGGGGCAAGAGAATAACTAGGTCTGGCAATACTGGATTTTGAGAATCCATACCATAGTTATATCCTTAAACGAGGCTTTGTTTTGGCGGCAGTGACCCAAATGAAAGGGGGAACTACCAACAGAGATGAGGTAGTGTTTCCTTATTCTTTTATTAATTTGAATTGATTCGGGAATTTAAAACTTCCAAAGGGCCTTAAGTCTTTTTTCAATCTAAGATTGAAGAAGGTACTTTGCGAAGAAATAGCAATATCAATATACTTCGTACATGTTATGCTACCTACATACACTAAAGTGTAGGCTACTGATTCTGTCGAGAATCGGATTGAATAGGCTGATCAAAAATAAATTTCGGAGTTGTGGGGTGTATAAGGTCTCTTCACTCTTTCATAGAAAGAGAGAAAGTGGGGCAGTAGGGTTTAGGTCAAAAATAAACATGGGTAAAGTAGGTATCCAATTTCTCTCTTTTTTAAGGAATTTAAGGAAAGGGTATATTTTTTTTATTTTTACTTAATACTCCCCAATTCTAGCAGAAATCCTATAAGAATTTGATAGGAGTAAATTCCTTTAACTGATTCATCCATAGTCTTAGAGCATAATTTTGACTCTGTACCCTTAATTCCACTATGATTATTGATCAATAGTAGAATAATTCCTTCATAGAAATAGGAGACATAATTTACATGGATATAGTAAGTCTCGCTTGGGCGGCTTTAATGGTAGTCTTTACATTTTCTCTTTCGCTAGTAGTATGGGGGAGAAGTGGACTCTAGGGATACTACTAATTAATTGCCCAGTCGAATTGTAGTATCAACTCTTTTCTTTAATTGATCGTTTTATTTTGTATTAATCATTTTGGCAAACTTTATTTTTCTCTCCTTCTTTAGTTTTGTTTCACTTTTGTAAAAAACTCTTTTAAGAAAGAGAAAGAGTCGTTCTATCCTACTATGTTTCATTCTATTCTACTATAATAGAAATAGAAAGAAATACAATCGAAAGAGCGATTATAGTAATTAAGAATTTCTACTAGAAGTGACGAGTAAAAATCAAATTCTTTACATAAGAAAATTAGACTTTCTTACACCAAGCTATTCACAACATATCGCACATTTTCCGTTTATACTCTTTTCTTATTCTTAGAATTTTTTTTTGTTCTTTTTTTTTGAAGGATCTCGCGTGAAGCATCTCGCGTCATTTTTAAGTAAGAAAAATTCGCAGGTTTTTTCACTTTTTTCTTTTATTATAGTCTATTCTCGTATTATTTTTCTCCCTCCCCGTGGATTCTTTCAATGAGGAATTGTCTTAGATTTTTTTTATTTTGACTTGCTTAAAATTAAGTGGATGCAGTGAAAAAAGAAGTTGAATTAGATTACTATTTCAATCTACTAATCTATTCTATGTAGATTCAAGATAATATAATAGAAAGAATTTAAAGTGTGGTAGAAAAAACTATATGTAGTTCTTTCTACCACACTTTAGGATTCCAACCAGATCCTTTCATTTAAGACTTGAATTTTTATTTTCTTTAATCCTTTTTTCATTTCTTCAATGATTAATTGGAATTCCAATTAATCGTTTTGGCTGGCTGTTTTTACATAAATAATAAGTAAAAAAGCAGTAGGAACTAGAATGAACAATGCAGTAGCAATAAATGCGAGAATATTTACTTCCATAACCTCTTTATTTTTTTTTTTTTGTTTTTCACAATAACTCGGGATATAATCCCATGGAGAGGGAAAAGGGATCTCCCTGTAAATTCAAAGGGAGGACTTGCATTCTGATAATACGGAATCAATTTAATATTAATATTATGAATATAGGATCTATCAAATCAATTCGTGGTTGATAGTGGAATAATATAACATAGGAAGATCCCTTATCCATACTAAGACCAAAATAGGTTTTTTGATTGGATTCGGAACCACTCTATTTTTTATCCTTTTCGACTTTTGCTTTTCTATATATATATGTATAGCCAAGAATCTTTCTTATCCAATTTCCCTTCCTTTTTCTTATTTCTTATAGTTATACATACAATTATGTATGTATGTATTATATAACCGACTTTCTGTGGGTCACATAGACATCCAAATAAGCAGTAGAAGTAGAAGGGAGATGGATATTAAATAAAAAAGATCCAATATTTTATTTTAGGAAAAAGAGCGTTTGCTTGATTTTTCTTTTATTAGATTACTGTCAATATCTGCTTTTTGGGTCTAAAGATGAGAGCAGATTCATAAAAAAAAGGTCGACATGGAAGCGGTGGGGTTTAACCCCAAAAAAGGAACTAATTATATTAAACGAAATATCTAACAATAAACGAATACAATTTGTGTATGGATTGTATTCCGGTAAAATACCGAAACTCTATTCCTTAAGATAAGAGTCAAGTCAAATAGGAAATTAAGATGAGAATGGTATCATCATACCATAAAAATAGAGTAATATCTTAAATTATACTAATCCACGTATGATATGTATGTCTTTCCTTATCAACCAGAAGTAGTTAAAAAAAAAAAAAAGATTCCTATAAAGCTCTCTTTTTATAGAGATGAGAGCTGCGAAATCAAAAAAGTAAAGTAAGGGGGGTTCTCCATAGATATTTGATCTTGCCTTCTGCCCCCCCTTTTCAGGGAAATTCTTGATTAAAAAAGGAAAGATGAATTTTTCCATTCATGGAACCCTAATTCGGGACTGACGGGGCTCGAACCCGCAGCTTCCGCCTTGACAGGGCGGTGCTCTAACCAATTGAACTACAATCCCTGCGGGGTGTATGGCATACCTAGTCTTAAATAGAACCCTAAGAAGATTCGTCTGTCGTACTCTAAGAAACAGATGAATCATATACTACTACATCCACATAGGATATGTGGGTATAGTGAGAGTGGCATAACTAGTACGCCGCGATTTTTTATCCCTAAAAACAACCGATAATCAACCTTTCAATAAGAAAAACTGTTTTCTTTGTAAGAAAAGAATCGAAGAGATACGGCTTAGAAAGAAATTTTCCTATTCTTTTCTCTTTATCCTTTATTTCTTTAGTTCATATTCACGAAGCCCTAGATTTTTGGGCCGAGCTGGATTTGAACCAGCGTAGACATATCGTCAACGAATTTACAGTCCGTCCCCATTAACCGCTCGGGCATCGACCCAGGAAGAATTTATTCTAGGGTTTTTGATAATCTATGATTAACCTCTTTTTATAATACTCCCTACCCCCAGGGGAAGTCGAATCCCCGCTGCCTCCTTGAAAGAGAGATGTCCTGGACCACTAGACGATGGGGGCATCAGTAGACGGTAGTGCGATATAAAAATAAAACCACTTGTCATTATACTATAATGATAGTATGAGCAGTTTTTTGCAATTGTCAATATACTTGACTCGAAGAGTATAAATAGATCAAAGCAAAGAGTCTTTCCTACTTTTCTATTATGCTTTCATAGGATTTTTTTTAGTTGCTAGTTAGGTTAATTCACGGATTATCCCCTATTTTTTAGGGAAATTCCTTTTAGTTTTAAAGGATATAGAATAAGAATAGATTAATAAAAGGATTCTAGATTAGTTCAGTACAGATATTGATTTGATTGTTCTAATAGAAAAAAGAGTCCTATTTCATTTATTTTTTGCAATTTAAACTCTGTGCTTCGTTTAGTGTTCAGACCAAAAATATGGGCATCTCATACTAAACGAAGTCATAAAATTCAATAAAAAACAGAGACATTTTCAAAAAAAAAAGAAAATAAAGTGAATGAATTTAGTAGAAAAGTACTGTATCGGATTCGATCCGATGACCTCGGTCTTGCCGTGGCATTACTCTACCACTAAGGGAAAAGCCCTTTATCGGATTTGAACCGATGACTTATGCCTTACCATGGCATTACTCTACCACTGAGTTAAAAGGGCTTTTTATTCAAAAATTAGCCACTTTCAGTTACCTACTGTACTGCATAATGTACATAATATCTACATATATAGATATATATGTAGATATTTTTTTTATCTATATTGAGATAGAGAAGTTTATTCATTGTGAGGTTCAAAAAGGCCAAAAGGGCAATAAGAACTGCTGTTAAAAAAATGGTAGACTTTGTTTTTTTTTTTATCTTTAGCCTAGTAACTTCTCATGTGCTCAGAATGTTCTGAAGAATTAGGGCTTTTTTCTTCTATTGGCTGATATTATGATGAGAACTTTCTCCATTTATGTTTTATTTCCCTTAATTCTAATTGGGGATATAAAGGAATTAGCCCTCCTCATATACCCCTATGGCTGGGTATTCTATTTATTTTCAGTGATATACTTCTTATCTGTTTTGGTTTGGTGCGAGATTGAAACAATTTTTCACAGGCATTCCTTGGAAAAACCTTCGAGTTCAAAACTTTTCAATTTTTCCGTTTTGGACGGATTTCTTGCAGGAATTTCCAACGGGTACCCTTTGGAAATAGTACTTGAATATTATTCGAAGGGTGTATTTTGAACAAACTATATTGGAGTTTTATCAAGAATTTTATTCTAAAAAGCGGGTAGTCGAATTTGTACTGCAGAGTATAAAAATTATTCTACAGCACAAAAAAGAAAAGGAAGAAAGGGATTGATAGGTACTGTCACCTATATCTCTTAGTGTATATTGTAGGAATAATCAAACTATAGAATACAAAGAATAACGATCCTAATCGAAATGCATACATTTGGTTCATACCCTAGTGGCATGGTAAGAAGAGATTTCTTTTACAGACTAGAGAGGGGCCACCTAAATCCTAAATTAAAGGCCTGCGATTGAAGTACCAACTACTCACTTTTCTCCGTAGGTGGGATTAGCTTCCTCCTCGAATGGCTACCCTTGACAAAGTGTAGTGTTGGTATCATAATTTTCATGTAGCGGGTATAGTTTAGTGGTAAAAGTGTGATTCGTTCTATTAATAACTGAATTTGAAATGATATACTTAAGGCATCCTTAAGTTTTTTTATATTCATATTCCGATGAAAACTTTAGTTCTTATAAAGGGTTTAATCCTTTTCCTCTCAATAGCATATTGAGGAAGAATATACATTCTCGCGATTAGTATCCAAAGACTAATTAAATTTGCATGCAAAATACAAATTGGATTATGAGTACAGAGGCGCGAAGCATAATTTTGCATTGGATTAAGTCTTCCAATTGAATAAATATGAGTAAAGGATCTATGGATGAAGATACAAAAAAGTTTATTTCCAATCGTAACTAAATCTTCTTTTAGTTAAAAAAGAAATGGAAGCCCAATAGCTAAAAAACGATAGTTTTGGTTTACTAGAACCATCAGGATATTGTTTCAGCTCGGTGGAAACCCAATTCTTTTCCTCAGGATCTCTTGAATGAAATTAGGGAACGAAGTAAGTAGATTAGATAGATATTTAGGAGAATTTCTATCTCCTACTCTATAGGGATCATCTAGAAAGCGGAGAGCTTTGGTTCCATTCAGACAGAAAAGCTAACATAGATGTTAAGTGGTGAGAATATCCATAAAGGAGCCGAATGAAATCAAAATTTCATGTTCGGTTTTGAATTAGAGACGTTAAAAATAATCAACCAACGTCGACTATAACCCCTAGCCTTCCAAGCTAACGATGCGGGTTCGATTCCCGCTACCCGCTTCATTCTGTATAAAAAGACTCTTCTATTTGTAGAGACATGGTAGAGACTTGTATTCAACCTTTTTCGTCCACGAGTTTTTGGCCCTACAGAGCGGAGTAGAGCAGTTTGGTAGCTCACGAGGCTCATAACCTTGAGGTCACGGGTTCGATTCCCGTCTCCGCACTTAGCAGTCCATATAAATAAATGGACTATTCTATTTGTATAGATATGGTAGAGGGCTATATCCAACCCTTTTTTATTCAGCAGGCAAAAAATCAAAAAGAAATAAAAGAAAGGCACAGTCTATTCCCCTTTAAAAGCAATTTTCTCTTGTTTGTCTTGGTGAATCCCCGGTTTAGGGTACCCCTTGGCAAGTTTGA